ACAATTAAAGAATAGAGTTTCGTTTCGAAAAGCAATGAAAAAAGCTATTGAATTAACTGAACAAGCAGATACAAAAGGAATTCAAGTACAAATTGCAGGGCGTATCGATGGAAAAGAAATTGCACGTGTTGAATGGATCAGGGAGGGTAGGGTTCCCCTACAAACGATTCGTGCTAAAATCGATTATTGTTCCTATACAGTTCGGACTATCTATGGGGTATTAGGCATCAAAATTTGGATTTTTATAGACAAGGAAGAAGAATAAGAAAACTTTCATTGTTTTTAACTGCTATCTATTGGTTGAACAAAATACAGGGAAACTCATTGATTCTTTGAAACTCATTGATTCTTTTTCTAGCCAATCAAAGCAAGCCATTCTAATTCTTAATTCTATAGGGTTGAATAAAAATTCGATTGACCTTTTGATATAATTGCTATGCTTAGTGTGTGACTCGTTGGTTTTTTTCGGGTTAGGATGAAAAAAATAAGCTCGGTAGTATGAAAACCAACTCACTACTTCGTATTATCTGGATCTAAAGAACCAGTCAAGATATGAGAAATCAGGCATATCTTTGTAGCAACTGAAATTTTCACTTTAATTATAAGTTTAAAGCAAAATAAAATAAAGAAGAAAGGTGTGGATAAACGGAAGGATGAGAGAAAGAGAGAAAAAGAATATCAATGCTATAGAATTCCAACATGTAAGGTCTATGAGTCATCTCCTAAAAAGCAGTGTAATAAAGCATCAATACTAATTGATTCATCCATAATGAAATATGAAATGAATTCTCGGTATAGAAGAAAAAAAAAGAGCTTCGAGTCAATAAAGACTAAGAAGGTTGACTCAAGAATAAATTGGATTATTAGCTCCATTGTAGAATTCGGACCTAACCATTAAGTACGAAGTGATGGGAACGATGGAACCTGTGAATGCAAAAGATTTTATTGAACAAATGAATCTTAATGATTCGCTAGTCTGGATGGCGAAATTAACCAGAAAAAAATACATCTATTCTCAGAAGTCACGAACAGGCGTTAAGACTGAAATAGAGATTGCAAGAGTAAATATTCGCCCGCGAAAACTTTCTTTTTTTTTTTCGAATTGATAAACTTAGATAAAGGACAAGGGAAAATAAAGATTTATTAGAACGTTAGAAAAAACTATTATTTCTAACATTTTTTTTTTTTAATGTTAGAATATCTATTCAAATAAATTGAAATTCCATTTTGAATCTTTTTTTTTTTCGCGAGGAGCTGGATGAGAAGAAATTCTCACGTCCAGTTCTGGAGTAGAGATGGAATTCCGAAACAACCATCAACTATAACCCCAAAAGAACTAGATTCCGTAAACAACACAGAGGAAGAATGAAGGGAATATCTTTTCGAGGTAATCAGATTTCTTTCGGTAAATATGCTCTTCAGGCACTTGAACCCGCTTGGATCACATCTAGACAAATCGAAGCAGGTCGACGGGCAATGACACGAAATGCACGCCGTGGTGGAAAAATTTGGGTCCGTGTATTTCCAGACAAGCCGGTTACAGTAAGACCTGCTGAAACACGTATGGGTTCGGGGAAAGGGTCCCCTGAATATTGGGTAGCTGTTGTTAAACCGGGACGAATACTATATGAAATGAGTGGAGTAACCGAAAATATAGCTAGAAGGGCTATTTTAATAGCAGCATCAAAAATGCCTATACGAACGCAGTTTCTTATTTCAGGATAAAAATCTAGAACCGAGAGAAATGAGTTTTCGGGATGAAACAAAAACGCAGGTTTCTTTTTTTGGACAAACAATATTTCTTTTATTTTCTTCATCCTTTGCATTGGAAGAATAGACTAAAAAATTAATATGATTCAACCCCAGACCCATTTAAATGTAGCGGATAACAGCGGGGCCCGAGAATTGATGTGTATTCGAATCATAGGAGCTAGCAATCGCCGATATGCTCACATTGGTGACGTTATTGTTGCTGTGATCAAAGAAGCAGTACCCAACATGCCCCTACAAAAATCAGAAGTAGTCAGAGCTGTAATTGTTCGTACTTGTAAAGAACTTAAACGTGACAGCGGTATGATAATACGATATGATGACAATGCTGCAGTTGTGATTGATCAAGAAGGAAATCCAAAAGGAACTCGAATTTTTGGTGCAATCCCCCGAGAATTGAGACAATTAAATTTTACTAAAATAGTTTCATTAGCTCCCGAGGTATTATAAAATAAAATCAGATGTTGATGTTTTTTTATCTTTCTTTGGGGTATTTGAAAGAAATAGATTAAGAACTTGATTTATTCCTAGATTGTGTCTCACGCATATACCTTTAAAAATTTATATATCATAAACTAATTTATATATCATAAACTAATAATAAAAAAATAAAAACATGTTGATTATATTCAATTTCGAGGCACCAATAATTTTAGTTCATCATGAGTAGAGACACTATTGCTGAGATAATAACTTCTATACGAAATGCGGATATGGATAGAAAAAGAGTTGTTCGCATAGCATCTACTAATATTACCGAAAATATTGTTAAAATACTTTTCCGGGAAGGTTTTATCGAAAACGTCAGAAAACACCGAGAAAAAAACAAATCTTTTTTGGTTTTAACCCTGCGACACAGGAGGAATAGGAAAAGACCCTATAGAAATTTTTTAAATTTAAAACGGATCAGTCGACCCGGTTTACGAATCTATTCTAACTCTCAACGAATTCCTAGAATTTTAGGGGGGATGGGAATTGTAATTCTTTCTACTTCTCGAGGTATAATAACAGACCGGGAGGCTCGACTAGAAGGAATCGGCGGAGAAATTTTGTGTTATATATGGTAATCCTTTTAATACCCAAATGGGATCCGAAACCTCTTCCCATTTGTAAAAAAAAAGGGGAAGGTGAGTTGTCTAATATCGTTTCTCCTCCATTAGTTGATACTTCAAGGGGGCTTTACCTGGAATGAAAGAACAAAAATGGATTCATGAAGGTTTAATTACTGAATCGCTTCCCAACGGCATGTTCCGGGTTCGGTTAGATAATGAAGATCTGATTCTAGGGTATGTTTCAGGAAAGATCCGACGTAGTTTTATACGGATACTGCCAGGAGATAAAGTCAAAATTGAAGTAAGTCGTTATGATTCAACCAGAGGGCGTATAATTTATCGACTCCGAAACAAGGATTCAAAAGATTAGGCGGGTTTTATTCAATAGGATTCGAAATGAAAAATTTCAAGAAACTTATTTTCTACCAAAAAGTAGATTGAGAATTAAGATTGAGGAATGACAAATATGAAAATCAGAGCTTCCGTTCGTAAAATTTGTGAAAAATGTCGACTAATCCGCAGGCGGGGGCGCATTATAGTAATTTGTTCCAACCCGAGACATAAACAAAGACAAGGATAATCAGACTCGCTAAAGGACTCAATGTACAAATAAGGAATCTGTTTTGATGTGAAATGGATATATCCATATATTTCTGATTCATATTTATGAGATGATAAAATATGGCAAAAGCTATGCCGAGAATCGGTTCACGTAGGAATGGGCGTATTGGTTCGCGTAAGAGTGCACGTAGAATACCAAAGGGAGTTATTCATGTTCAAGCAAGTTTCAATAATACTATCGTAACGGTTACAGATGTACGGGGTCGTGTGGTTTCCTGGTCCTCGGCCGGTACTTGCGGATTTAAGGGTACAAGAAGAGGGACACCCTTTGCAGCTCAAACCGCAGCAGCAAATGCTATTCGTACAGTAATAGATCAAGGTATGCAACGAGCCGAAGTCATGATAAAGGGTCCCGGTCTAGGAAGAGACGCAGCATTACGCGCTATTCGTCGAAGTGGTATACTATTAACTTTCGTACGGGATGTAACCCCTATGCCACATAATGGCTGTAGACCCCCGAAAAAAAGACGTGTGTAGAAATAAACAGTGAATAAATTTCAAGAGAAACAAGAGAAATAAATAATTCAATCAAATAAAAAAATATTACTATGGTTCGAGAGAAAGTAAGAGTATCTACTCGGACACTACAGTGGAACTGTGTTGAATCAAGAACAGACAGTAAACGTCTTTATTATGGGCGCTTTGTTCTGTCTCCCCTTATGAAAGGCCAAGCCGACACAATAGGCATTGCGATGCGAAGAGCTTTGCTTGGAGAAATAGAAGGAACATGTATCACACGTGTAAAATCTGAGAACGTCCCGCATGAATATTCTACTATAGCGGGTATTCAAGAATCGGTTCATGAAATTTTAATGAATTTAAAAGAAATTGTATTGAGAAGTAATTTATATGGAACTTGTGACGCGTCTATTTGTGCCAGGGGCCCGGGATATGTAACTGCTAGAGATATCATCTTACCAACTTGTGTAGAAATCGTCGACAATACACAACATATAGCTAGCTTGACAGAACCAATTAATTTTTGTATTGGATTAGAAATCGAGAGAAATCGCGGATATTTTATAAAAATGCCGCATAACTTTCAAGATGGAAATTATCCTATAGATGCTGTATTCATGCCTGTTCGAAATGTGAATCATAGTATTCATTCCTATGGGAATGGGAATGAAAAACAAGAAATACTCTTTCTGGAAATCTGGACAAATGGGAGTTTAACTCCGAAAGAAGCACTTCACGAAGCCTCTCGGAATTTGATTGATTTATTTATTCCCTTTTTAAATAAGGAAGAAGAAAACTTACCTTTAGAGGATAATCAAGACACGGTTACCTTATCTCCCTTTAGTTTTCATGATAAATTGGATAAACTCAGAAAAAACAAAAAAAAAAAAGCATTGCAATCGATTTTTATTGACCAATCCGAATTGTCTCCCAGGGTCTATAATTGCCTCAAAAAGTCCAATATATATACATTATTTGAACTTTTGAATAACAGTCAAGAAGATCTTATGAAAATTGAACATTTTCGGCTAGAAGATGTAAAAGAGATATTGGGGATTCTAGAAAAACATTTCGCAATCGATTTACCAAAAAAGAAGT